TCTTTCCAATCTACTTCTTTTATGATCTCATTGGAAATCATATAAAGACAATTCCTATTTGATATAGCTATTTGTGCAAGTATTTTACGATTAAGAAGCAACTGTCTCTTGTACAGATCATTTATGAATTTACTATAACTATAGGATACTCCCCTTTTGCGAATTACTGCGTTTATCCGAGTGATCCACAAACGACGAAAATTTCTCTTTTGACTATCCCGATCCCGATGAGCTGAAACCAAGGCTCTTATTTTCTGTTGAGTAATAGTTCGAGTAAGTCTTGAATGGGCCCCTCGAAAGCTTGAGGCAAATAAACGAATTTTTGTTCTACGTCTCCGAGCTATATATCCCCGTCTAATTCTAGTCATTGAATAGATGAAACTTTCGCGAATAACTAATTGATTTCTTCTCTTTCAGTTATTCTTTTCCCCTTTACTAATTTATTAATAACAAAACGGATTTTTCCAATGTATAAAATAAAAATTCCAATGGCTTTGGCTACTATAACCTTCCCGACCACGATTTTTTCTTTTTTTTTTTAGACATTTCAATGCGAAATAAGAAAGAAATAAGAAATTGTATTGGTGTCAAAAAGATAGTAAATAAAAAAATAGAAATCGATAAAGAAAAGAAATAGTGGGTTTCATCGTTTCTATGGTGACTTCTTAAACGGTGAGGTCTTCTCTATACACCGGAGCCTTTACTTCATTTCATCAACGTTATTGGTAACTTGTACAGTTCACCCTCTTTGGCTCTACCCATGAATTATCCAGTAATAGGCCTTTCACAACGAGATCTACCTATACAGTAACGGTATTTAATTCTGAAAGTTAGCTGGGTAGCTGACCCTCGTAGTCCGTTCTTGCCAGAGTAGGAGCTTAACCTTTATGCTTTTTAAATAAGAATTCCTCCGCTTAATGGATAACCGTTTGCTACCAATGGAGAATTGCTTCTCATCTTAAATTGAGGTGATTGGGTTTGCACCAATGGAAACCATAAAAGTCATACACAATAGAGGAATATGATATCTTTTCTTATTTTTAGATAGTGAATGGAATCCCTTCTTCCATTCTATCCTATTCACCGGTACTGATCATTGATACTGGAAAGGTTGTTTTCTTGCTTTTGTGCCAGCTCATGATATGATCTAAACGAGTCGCGCATACACCCGAGTACATGTTCCTCGACGCTGAGGGCATCCCCGAAGAGCGGGGGATTTGGTGACATTTCTGATTGGCTGTCTTGTATTTCTAATAAGTTGTTTAATAGTTGGCATGTTGAATTGTATACATAATGGGCTGGTTTAGATTGATCCTAACCGGATGATTATGAATTACTTCTAGTTAATAGAATATTAAACTCAAAGATAAAATCTCAAACCCGGATTTGGGGGAAATCCATGTTTTTTTCATTCAACCGCTACAAGATCAACAATTCCATAAGCTTGTGCTTCTGTTGCTGACATAAAAACATCTCTTTCCATATCTTCGGATACAACCCATAAGGGTTTGCCCGTTCTTTGTACATAAACCCTTGTGAGGGTTTCACGCAGTTTCAGCAGTTCTTCCGCTTCCAGGATAAATTCTCCCGTTTGTGCCTCATAAAACGAACTAGCAGGTTGATGGATCATTACCCTGATGATAACATAATACATAATAAAAGGCTCCTCTATCTCGCATGATGAAGCGAAGAGAAAAGAAAGATAAAGAATAATAGGAAAAAGGTAGAATTGAACAACCGTACGGGCATCTTTGGTGCATTGCATATGCATACGGCTCTACAATAAAATTGACCTTTACCTTCCATTGAAGAAAGAAAGAGAAAAATAGAATATATCAAACCTAGATGGTTAAATGATCAAATTGCCACCCTTTCTTTCGGACTAGTTAAAAAATACTATGATGGCTCCGTTGCCTTATATATTAATTATATTAATTTTTATTGTTTTTTTGTCTGTGATTCAGCAATCCCAAAGTTTTTTTAAAGAAAAAATCTTGTTTTTTTTCGCACTCTTTGCATAACATAAATCTTGTTAAGAGCCTTACGGTGTGAACAAAAAGGGTTTGTGACGCTGAACTGTACTCCCGATAAATAAGATAAAATCGGAAATACCCTTTATTCCATACTACTCTCTCGATATATAATCTAATGTTTTGAAAAAACAATGCAAAAATTTATCATATCGAATTCGAAGTGCCATGCTATTATTACTTAATATTCATATTTCATAGAGCGAAGGCATAGTCTTCTTTTTTCTCTTAAATAAAAACCTCATTGGCGCCAAGCGTGAGGGAATGCTAGACGTTTGGTAATTTCTCCTCCGACCAGGATAAAAGATCCCATTGAAGCGGCTAACCCCATGCAGATTGTATGGACATCTGGTCGCACAAATTGCATAGTATCATAAATAGCTACTCCAGGTATTACCCACCCCCCAGGAGAGTTTATAAACAAATACAGATCTTTGGTATCATCTTCAATGCTGAGATATATCATAAGA